CGTGCTGACGAATAACCAACCCGCAATAAATAAGGAAGGTATAGTAATGCTATGAATGACCCAGTATCGAATACTGGTAATAATATCAGCAAAAGAACGTTCTCCTGTGCTTCCAGACATGTTGAGCTCCGCATATTCTTGTACAGTCAGGGGGGGTCGATTCCTTAAAAGATGAAATCAGTAAATGGAAATTCACTGAAATATAATCTTTGTAAGATCGTCAATATTGTACCAAGGGTGTCTTTAGAGTATACCGAATCAGTATAGCTATCCTTCTTCTGACACAGCAATGCAATTTCACAATCAGTATCGAAATGAAGTGTTAGATAATTTCTTTCTTCTTTTCTTGTTGCTTGTCGATGTAGAATTTTGTACCATTTAATAGAAAATTCCTAAAATTCCTGTAGTATAGGGATAAGGGTTTTCTTCATTATTGGCTTCGGACTAGAAACGGAAGATCCGGTAAAATGTGAATCCGACAGGTTGGTTTCCAATAATTTATGAAGGAGATTATCATATTCTCACGATTCAATTAGATCTTACATCTAAAAAGAATCCCTTTTGTGGTTGTATAAGATGTTTTTTGTTGGAATCTTTTTTTTTTAGTAATTGGTTAGTCGACCAGTAACAAGTAACAATAGTAGATATTATTCAATGAAAGAAAGAGAACAACGAATAAATAAAAAAAAAAAAATCTCGTGATGCACGCATTATTGTATTAGCCCCAAACAAAGGAAAAAAAGGGGGGTCCTTTTTGACCTAATTACAAGGAGGGGCCTTTGGAATATGGGGAATATGGAAAGACAAAATGTAAAACCCAGTTTCGATTGATCGTATCATGCGATACTTTTTTCTTTTCAATCGCAATATTATGTGAATGGACTACTACTGAGTTCATGAGTTCACTTTAAAGTAAAAAAATAAAGTGCATTAGAAGGGCACTTGTTGTTCGAAAAAAAAAAAAAAAATAGGTTCGATATTTCGATACAATAAAAAAGGATCAAAATGATTTTACAATTTTATTCCATAGTGATTAGTGATTCAAAGAAAGTTTAATTTTGTGAATGAAGTTATAAAAAAAGAGTTCTTATTATTATTTATAATTTTAATTTTTCTTATTATTATTTATATTATAATTTTAAATATTCTATATATATATAAATATTCTATATATACATATATTAGTTATATACATATATTAGTTTAGTCAACTCAAGAGTTGACCGATGAATCTGTTGATTCAAAATTGCGGGATGGGTAAATGTCACAGATGATGAATTGATTTCTTACTTATGTTACTCTATTTTTGTTAGTATCGTCTATAATAATTGATGAATCAAACATTTTCAATTGAATTTATCCTTTCAATTGGTTGGTATTTTTGCTTATCCTAGTATCTTTCAAAAATTGAAACTTAGGGAAGTGCTTTATAAACATATGTATAAAAAGAACATATTTCATTTAGACTTTTCATGCCTACTATAACTAGTTATTTTGGTTTTCTACTAGCAGCTTTGACTATAACCTCAGCTCTATTTATTGGTCTTAGCAAGATACGACTTATTTGAAATTAATTAAATGAACAATTCATAAAAAATCTTTCTATGATAGTTCATATATTCTACAGTTCCTTACCGTATCAATTTACAATTCTTGGTCATTGAGATTTATAGTCAATACAGATTAATATTTAAGGATAAATATTACCTCCCTTTTTCCCTTTCAAACAAATTGAAATGATTGAAGTTTTTCTATTTGGAATCGTCTTAGGTCTAATTCCTATTACTTTGGCTGGATTATTCGTAACTGCATATTTACAATACAGGCGTGGTGATCAGTTGGACCTTTGATTAATTAACATCGCTTTTTTGATTGACCTCCTACTTCCTTTAATCCGCGGGAGGTCAAATTTTGATTGCTGTTCAATTATTTCAGTGTAATTTTGACCTAACACGATTAACAAGAACACATAATCACGCTCTGTAGGATTTGAACCTACGACATCGGGTTTTGGAGACCCACGTTCTACCGAACTGAACTAAGAGCGCTTTATTATCACAATAAATATTTTGTAACCCGAACCCATAAATCATAAAATTAAAGATTTATTGTGTATGTCCAATTTTTTTAATCGATCTCAATTGATCCCTCGTTACTGTTCAGAAGATAAGTAATAGGTAGGGATGACAGGATTTGAACCCGTGACATTTTGTACCCAAAACAAACGCGCTACCAAGCTGCGCTACATCCCTTTCAATTGGTCTACAGTGTCATTGTAGAGAATCCCTGTCTTGTTTTCCACATCTTTATTTCCTCCATTGATATATACAAATTATCTTGTCATTTCTTCTTTTTGGTCTCATATAACAAACATATAATATAGTAATTATATTATTATATTATATATAAAGTATGAAATAAATATGAAACCTACCATAAAAAATTAATATTTTTTAGGAATTTCATGCGGAAAGGAACGTATTTTTTCTTTTAAGAAAAGTAATATCTATTTTGTACATTTCAATTTTAATTAGGGACTCTGCGTACAAATACAAGTGGTCAGTCATTAACTACATATACACATCTGGTCATATATGTATTACCATTATTTATTACAAATTACAATAAAATTACAATAACGAATAAAGAAGGAGGAGTTTTTAAAATGCGAGATCTAAAAACATATCTCTCTGTGGCACCGGTAGTAAGTACTCTATGGTTCGGGTCTTTAGCAGGTTTATTGATAGAGATCAATCGTTTTTTTCCGGATGCATTGATATTCCCCTTTTTTTAATTCTAGTTATTGATATGGGAAGGGGGGAAGAAGATTAGAGATACAATCAAATATCTGTAACTAATCCCTACCCTTCCCTTCTTTTTTTCTTTGTTTTTTTTTTTTATAACTTATTATAAAAAAAAAAAAAAACAAAGAAAAAGCGTTTTCACCCTCAGTGAAACTATGAACTCGGGCCCAGGCTCAAATTTTATTAATATTAATAATAGAGTGGAAATGAAAATGTGATGGTTGGGGCAACAATGTAATATCATACAAGATACTTAACTTAAAATGAAATACTGTACGGCATAAATTATAAATATAGTTACAAATCATTATATTACTTATTACTACTATATTGATTACTACTATATTGATTGCAACGAAATCTTTCTTTCAAAATTTGATTTCGAGTTACCTGCTTCTATTTTTTTTTTTTTTTTTGTCCTTTCTCCTTCCTTGCTTCGGATCGGAAAATTAAAGAATTGAGTGAATCAAAAACCAAAGGAGGTTCATGGCCAAGGGTAAAGATGTCCGAGTAACGGTTATTTTGGAATGTACCAGTTGTGTTCGAAATCGTGTTAATAAGGAATCAATGGGCATTTCCAGATATATTACTCAAAAGAATCGACACAATACGCCTAGTCGATTGGAATTGAGAAAATTCTGTCCCTGTTGTTACAAACATACGATTCATGGGGAGATAAAGAAATAAATCGAACCGATCGCTCGTGTGTCAGTCTTCCAAGGAAGATGAAAAATTACATATTATATATAACATATATTTTATTTATTTAAATATAAATAAACCAAATCCTATTTCGATCGGATCAAACATGATGTAGATGTAAAATTAATAAATAGGATTGGGATTTTCAGGATAAGGAATAAACAAACCATGGATAAATCCAAGCGAATCTTTCTTAAATCCAAGCGATCTTTTCGTAGGCGTTTGCCTCCGATACAATCGGGGGATCGAATTGATTATAGAAACATGAGTTTAATTAGTCGATTTATTAGCGAACAAGGAAAAATATTATCTAGACGGGTGAATAGATTGACCTTAAAACAACAACGATTAATTACTATTGCTATAAAACAAGCTCGTATTTTATCTCTGTTACCTTTTCTTAATAATGAGAAACAATTTGAAAGAAGCGAGTCAACCGCTAGAACTGCTGGTCTTAGAACCAGAAAAAAATAGGCTGACTCTTCAATTGAATCAAAATAAAATTCCAACCCAAACTCAAATGCGGATTGACGTTTTTTTTTGTTCGAAAAATAGGAAAATCGAGATTTGATTGTCGTGTCGTAAGAAAAAAAAATTGGAGAAGAAAAATAAATATTTTTTATTGAACGTGTTTCTTCATTTTGATGACTTTATCATAATCATATTTTATCATACTAATTTCTACTCTACCTTCCCAGAGTTCATTCTCCAGGGAACTCAATTTAAACTTAAACTATTCCAACAGATTCCTTCCAATCCCTTTATTTTATGATCTCATTGGAAATCATATAAAGACAACTCTTATTTAATATAGCTATTTGTGCAAGTATTTTACGATTAAGAAGCAACTGTCTCTTGTACAGATTGTGTATAAATTTATTATAACTAAAGTATACTTTATTGTCGCTAATTACTGCATTTATCCGAGTGATCCACAAACGACGAAAATCTCTCTTTTGTCTACCTCTATCCCGATGAGCTGAAACCAAAGCTCTTATTTTCTGTTGAGTAATAGTACGAGTAAGTCTTGAATGAGCCCCTCGAAAGGTTGATGCAAATAAACGAATTTTTGTTCTACGTCTTCGGGCTATATACCCTCGTTTAATTCTGGTCATTGAATAAATGAAACTTTGATGAATAACTAATCGATTTCCTTTCTTTCAGCTATTCCCTTCCCGTGTCCTAGTCTATTAATAACAAAACGGATTCTTCCAATGTATAAAATAAAAATTCCAATGGCTTTTGCTACTATAACCGTCCCGACCACGATTTTTTCTTTTTTTTTTTCTAGGTCAAATGCCTAGAAAAAAAAAATTGTATTGATACTGATACTAGGTATCAAAAACACATAGTAAATAAAAAAGTAGTAAATATAAATGGGTTATAGTGGGTTCCATCGTTTCTATGGTTACTTCTTAAACGGTGAGGTCCTCTCTATACACCGGAGCCCTTCTTTCTTTCATTTAATCAATGTTATTGTTAACTTGTACAGTTCATACTCTTTGGCTCTACCCATAATTATCCAGTACTAGGTCTTTCACAACGAGATCTACTTAATACAGTAACGGTATTTAATTATGAAGATTAGCTGAGTAGCTGACCCTGTTAGTCCGTTCTTGCAAGAGTAAGGCATAATTTTTCTGCTTTTTAAAATAGGATTTCCCCCGCTTAATGGATACCATTTGCTATCAATGGAGAATTCTTTCTCATCTTAAATTTAAAATTGAGGTGATTGGATTTGCACCAACGGAAACCATACATTTGATACCACAATAGAAGGATAGATCTTTTTTATTTTTAGATATTGAATGGAGTTCTTTCATTCTATACTATTCACTGGTACTGATCGTTGATACTGGATCAATTGTTTTCTTTCTTTTGTCCTAGCCCATGATCTGAACGAGTCGCACATACACCCTAGTACATGTTCCTCGTCGCTGAGGACATCCCCCAAGAGCGGGGGATTTCGTGACATTTCTGATTGGCTGTCTTGTGTTTCTAATAAGTTGTTTAATAGTTGGCATGTTGAATCATATACATAATGGGCTGGTTTAGATCGATCTTAACCGGGTGATTATGAATTATTTTATTTCTATATTAATAGATTAATGAAGCGATAAATCCGGTAAGAAGATAAAATCTCAAATCACGAATTCGTGTGAAATCCTTGTTATTTTTTCTTTTTTATTCAGTCGCTACAAGATCAACAATTCCATGAGCTTGGGCTTCTGTTGCTGACATAAAAACATCTCTTTCCATGTCTTCAGATACAACCCATAAGGGTTTGCCTGTCCTTTGTACATAAACCCTTGTGATGGTTTCGCGCAGCTTCAGTAGTTCTTCCGCTTCCAAGATAAATTCTCCCGCCTGTGCCTCATAAAAAGAACTAGCAGGTTGATGGATCATTACCCTGATGATATAACTATAACATAATAAATGTTTATTTTATCTCGCATAATGTTTATTTTATCTCGCATGATGAAAGACGAAGAGATAAAGAATAATAAAAATAAATAAAATAATTGAACAACCGTACAGGCATCTTTTGCGCATTGCATACGGCTCTATAATGGAATTCACTTTTTTTTTACCTTACTTACATCGAAAAAAATATAAATATAGGTTCTATCAGACTCAGGTTGGTAAATGATCCAATAACCACCCTTCTTTTTGGAGTAGTTCAAAAATACTATGATGGCTCCGTTGCTTTATATACTTATTTCGTCTGTTATTTAGCAATCCCAAAGTTTCTTTTTTTTTTTCAAATAAAAAAACAAGATTTTTTTTATTTTCATATTCTTTCATAACATAAAAAAAATATTATTAAGAGCCCCCCGGCGTGAAAACAAAAAGGTTTGTGACGCTGAAATAGGCCTCCCGATAGATCGGATAAAATCGGAAATACCTTTTATCTCATACTACTCTTTCGATACATAATTTAAGGGTTTAAAAAAAATTCTCATATCGAATTCGAAGTGCCATGCTATTATTACTTAATATTCATATTTCATATAGCGCGAAGGCATAGTCTTCTTTTTTCTCTCAAATCAAATAAAAAACTCATTGGCGCCAAGCGTGAGGGAATGCTAGACGTTTGGTAATTTCTCCTCCGACCAGAATAAAAGATCCCATTGAAGCGGCTAATCCCATGCATATTGTCTGTATATCTGGTCGCACAAATTGCATAGTATCATAAATAGCTACTCCGGGTATTACCCATCCGCCAGGAGAGTTTATAAACAAATACAGATCTTTGGTATCATCCTCTATACTGAGATATACCATAAGACCAATAAGTTGATTCGAGATCTCGCTATCAACCCCTTGGCCTAAAAAAAGTAATCTTTCTCGATAAAGTCGGTTGATTGGGATAAAGTTGTATCCCTTAGAAACCGTACATGCACCTTTTGATGCATACGGTTCAACAAAAATAACGAAAAAAAAGAATCAATGTGTAGATGTAGATTCTAGCGCTTTCTTTTTTTTCATAACAGGCTTTTAACTTATAAAAAGGGGGATTTTCTTTAATTTTTCAAGAAAGATGGGGTTTGGCCTGTTTTGTTTATCTATAAAAAAAATTACTAAAGTTATCTAACTAACTTCTCATTGATGTATTGTTTCATCGAGATACAATCTAAATCGCGATGTAATTTTCTTGTTCCTGAATGGGCTTCTTAAATTTTTTTAGGTTTATGCTCTACTCCGAGTAAAGATCCGTCCGATTTGGATTTGCACATATAGGACAAATGCCCCAATACCACGTCCTTTTGCTACGACTTCCCTTTTTTTTTTCAATTTTTTTCATGTCTTACAACAAATATTCACTGCATTCATCATATTACTCGATTGATTAACAGTTTGAGATCACTTCTATTTATATATATAGAATATGATATAACATATTAATCATAAATATATTTATTACCAATTGTTTTTTTTCTAAACGGAGCCTAGATACTTCATTTTATTGGCCTAACCAAGCCAACCATAAATTATTCTAATTGATAATATTAATCTGTATACCCTCCCGAAAAAATAGATCTAATTGCACTTCACGCTCCAAATTTTTGATAATTCAATCAATCTTTCTTGGGCGAAAGGGAGGATATCTCGATCGGGGAAGAGAACGGGGAAATACCATATGACCCAATATATATGACAAGTCGCACTATACGTCAATCCACAATGCATCTTCCTCTCCAGGACTTCGAAAAGGTACTCTTGGAACACCAATAGGCATTAAATAAAAGAAAAATTAAGTACTATATCTCACTTTGATGTGAAAGCGTAACAATGGGTTTATTGTACTAATAATATTGGCCTTTATCATATTTTATTATCATATTTTATCCATAGATTGACTAAGTTCATAAAAAAATAAAAGAAGACAAAATGAATAAAGGAAAATTCTTAAAAATCAGTCCTTTGAATGATAAACAAAATGATAAACAAATATATATGCATTCACTCATATAAATATAAAATGGTATCAACTCCCCTACCATTGCGTATTGGTACTTATCGGGTATAGAATAGATCTGCTTCTTTTTGTTCCTACGAACAAAATAGTTTCGTTATTACTAAAAGTAATTATTACGAAAAGAATCAAATAAATATTAATCCTTTCCCCAAGATAATCCACTAAAAAGAGGGTCCACAGCATAGTTTTTTCCAATGCAATAAAGTTACATTGTGTCTATTTTTCGTTGATAAAAGGGGTATTTCCATGGGTTTGCCTTGGTATCGTGTTCATACCGTCGTATTGAATGATCCCGGTCGTTTGATTGCTGTCCATATAATGCATACAGCTCTGGTTGCTGGTTGGGCCGGTTCGATGGCTCTATACGAATTAGCAGTTTTTGATCCTTCTGATCCTGTTCTTGATCCAATGTGGAGACAGGGTATGTTCGTTATACCCTTCATGACTCGTTTAGGAATAACCAATTCATGGGGCGGTTGGAGTATCACAGGGGGGACTGTAACGAATCCGGGTATTTGGAGTTACGAAGGTGTGGCCGGGGCACATATTGTGTTTTCTGGTTTGTGCTTTTTGGCAGCTATCTGGCATTGGGTGTATTGGGATCTAGAAATATTTACTGATGAACGTACAGGAAAACCCTCTTTAGATTTGCCTAAGATCTTTGGAATTCATTTATTTCTATCAGGCGTGGCTTGCTTTGGTTTTGGTGCATTTCATGTAACAGGATTGTATGGTCCTGGAATATGGGTGTCCGATCCTTATGGACTAACCGGAAGGGTACAATCCGTAAATCCATCGTGGGGTGTGGAGGGTTTTGATCCTTTTGTTCCGGGAGGAATAGCCTCTCATCATATTGCAGCAGGGACCTTGGGCATATTGGCGGGTCTATTCCATCTTAGTGTCCGTCCACCTCAACGCCTATACAAAGGATTACGTATGGGAAATATTGAAACCGTACTTTCCAGTAGTATTGCTGCTGTCTTTTTTGCAGCTTTTGTAGTTGCTGGAACTATGTGGTATGGTTCAGCAACTACCCCGATTGAATTATTTGGTCCAACTCGTTATCAATGGGATCAAGGATACTTCCAACAAGAAATATATCGAAGAATCGGTGCTGGGTTAGCCGAAAATCAAAGTTTATCTGAAGCTTGGTCTAAAATTCCTGAAAAACTAGCTTTTTATGATTACATCGGCAATAATCCGGCAAAAGGGGGGTTATTCAGAGCGGGCTCAATGGACAACGGGGATGGAATAGCTGTTGGGTGGTTAGGACATCCTATCTTTAGAGATAAAGAGGGGCGCGAACTTTTTGTACGTCGTATGCCTACTTTTTTTGAAACATTTCCGGTTGTTTTGGTAGACGGAGACGGAATTGTTAGAGCCGACGTTCCTTTTAGAAGGGCAGAATCAAAATATAGTGTCGAACAAGTAGGTGTAACTGTCGAGTTCTATGGCGGCGAACTCAACGGAGTCAGTTATAGTGATCCCGCTACTGTGAAAAAATATGCTAGACGTGCTCAATTGGGTGAAATTTTTGAATTAGATCGTGCTACTTTGAAATCCGATGGTGTTTTTCGTAGCAGTCCAAGGGGTTGGTTTACTTTTGGGCATGCTTCGTTTGCTTTGCTCTTCTTCTTCGGACACATTTGGCATGGTGCTAGAACCTTGTTTAGAGATGTTTTTGCTGGTATTGATCCCGATTTAGATGCTCAAGTGGAATTTGGAGCATTCCAAAAACTTGGAGATCCAACTACAAGAAGACAAGTAGTCTGATACAATATTGCTTTGTTACTTGTTACTTTTCGTTTTTATTTTCTTTTTATGATTTGATATAGGATACTGGATAAATCTTGATTTGAATCACTGCCTTTTCTTTGACTCTTGTTCTTTATTTATCCGGGAGACGATCCAAAATAAACAGGTATGGAAGCTATAATTGTAAACCACGATTGAATCTATGGAAGCATTGGTTTATACATTCCTTTTAGTCTCAACTCTAGGAATAATTTTTTTCGCTATCTTTTTTCGAGAACCGCCTAAAGTTCCAACTAAAAAGGTGAAATGATTTTTCATTATCTCAATTGAAAGTAATGATCCTCCCAATATTGGGAGGATCATTACTTCAACTAGTCCCCGTGTTCCTCGAATGGATCTCTTAGTTGTTGAGAGGGTTGCCCAAAAGCAGTATATAAGGCGTACCCAGTAAAACTTACAAGTAAACCAGATAAAAAGATGGCAACTAGGGTTGCTGTTTCCATTATTATATAGTTTTAAGACATTATATAGTTTTAAGACCACAATGGATCTATTATAAGATCATTTATTTACAACGGAATGGTATACAAAGTCAACAGATCTTACTGAATATAAAATATTATGGCTACACAAACCGTTGAGGGTAGTTCTAGATCTGGCCGCCCAAAACGAACTAATGCAGGGAGTTTATTGAAACCATTGAATTCAGAATATGGTAAAGTAGCTCCTGGGTGGGGAACTACTCCTTTGATGGGTCTCGCAATGGCTCTATTTGCGATATTCCTATCTATTATTTTGGAGATTTATAATTCTTCCATTTTACTGGATGGAATTTCAATGAATTAGTGAATTAGATTCACAAGAACCATTAACTAGCTTTTTCAATACAAAGTGAAGCGTTTAGTTTTCTGATTTTTATCCCATTCTATTTTGGTAGTTCGACCGTGGAATTTCTTTGTTTCTGTATTTCCGGAATATGAGTGTGTGACTTGGTATAATTGATCCTATGGATAGTACAGAGGATGGGTCTGTCATCTTGATAGAGATGGTTTTACTTCGTCGGATATTCATTCTAGTATCTGGAGCACGGAATATATGAAATAGATTACAAAGTATTAGAACTATGATTCATACTTAATAGTCAGACCTCGTGGCCGGACGTCAAAAAATTTTTTCAAAGAGTTAGAAGGTGTATAAATAGAAAGATTTTTATTCTTTCAAACTTTCGTTTATGCTTATTTTGATCAAAGGACAAAGGTTTCTTTGGATTTTTACTCATTATATCTATTCATTGAATAAGTGATGATCCAATGGTTCTTACTCAGGGAATTTTGGGACTTAGTTTGAAGGGGTTTTGTTGAATCATCGTGGTTCTAGTATGAATCTGAGGTTTTAATCAATTCATAGGGTCTTAACAAGAGAATTCCTATCAATAATAAAGAAAACAGCAGTAAAGCCGCATTACACATAAATAACAACAAAGAAAATAAAATAGGTAATATAGAAGATTCAAGAGGCCTATAACGATCAATATATAGACGAATGAGCCGACTTGATTTTTTGGCATTATAACCACAAAGAAGAGCTTTCGGATCTTTATTCTTTCGTATCTTCAGAAAAAATTGAATCATAGAATTAAGAAATTTCAAACTTTCTATTACACACATCCGTTAGAACTAGTATTGGGGTGTTTCTGTTTGAGCCGTACGAGATGAAATTTTCATATACGGTTCTCCGGGGGGGGTCTCCTTGATTTACCTATCTCAATAAAATCTATGATTGGTTCGAAGAACGTCTTGAGATTCAGGCAATTGCCGATGATATAACTAGTAAATATGTCCCTCCTCACGTCAACATATTTTATTGTCTAGGAGGAATTACGCTTACTTGTTTTTTAGTACAAGTAGCTACAGGGTTTGCTATGACTTTTTATTATCGTCCGACCGTTACAGAGGCTTTTGCTTCTGTTGAATATATAATGACTGAAGCTAATTTTGGTTGGTTAATCCGATCAGTTCATCGATGGTCGGCAAGTATGATGGTCCTAATGATGATCCTGCACGTATTTCGTGTGTATCTCACCGGTGGCTTTAAAAAACCTCGCGAATTGACTTGGGTTACAGGTGTGGTTTTGGGTGTATTGACCGCATCTTTTGGTGTAACTGGTTATTCCTTACCTCGGGACCAAATCGGTTATTGGGCAGTAAAAATTGTAACAGGCGTACCAGAAGCTATTCCTGTAATAGGCTCGCCCCTGGTAGAGTTATTGCGCGGAAGTGCTAGTGTGGGACAATCCACTTTGACTCGTTTTTATAGTTTACACACTTTTGTATTACCTCTTCTTACTGCCGTATTTATGTTAATGCACTTCCCAATGATACGTAAGCAAGGTATTTCTGGTCCTTTATAAAGAATATATACCATCGATATTTGTAATCAATCATTTATCACTTGGGGTAGGAACAATAGTATTTCATTGCTACAAATATGGATTATTGAAAAGAATAAGACATGTATTGGGATATTTCTCTTCAACTCTACAAAAATGTATCATTTTTTTGACACTCAGAGTTGAAGCGAATTTTCCGAAGATAAAATGGATTATGGGAGTGTGTGACTTGAACTATTGATCGGGCCTTGCAGATATATGCCCTATCTGCCACATTTGAATTCACAACAAAAAAATGTGTCTTTGTTCCAACCACCGCGTAAGCCCCATACAGAAGATAGGCCGGTTCGTTTGAAGAGAATCTTTTCTA